TTTTCTTAATTTAGTATTTCTTTTTATTTGTATGTAATACCACCTTAATGTTGTTTTTTTTATTGATTGATAGGAATTTTCTTGTTAAGATCCTATAAATCGACTGAAACCTCAGATTCATACTAGAACCACGATGATTCAATAAAATCTTCAAACTAAGCCCAAAGATTGCATGAGTCAAAACCGTTGTATCATCGCTTATTTAATATAATGACTAAAAATCCAAAAAAAAAATGGATCAAAAGTAAGAAAGAATGAATATACAAAGAGTTTGAAAAAAGAAAAATCTTTCAATTTATACTCTCTAACTCTAATCTCTAATTCTTTGAAATTTTTTGTTGTAGTCCGGTCGCGGGATCTCTCTCTCTATATTAAATATGAATCATAGTTGGACTAATTCGTAATCTATTTCATATATTCCGTGCTCCAAATACTCGAATAAATACCTGACGAGGTAAAAACCCCATCTCTATCAAGATGACAGACCCATCCTCTGTACTATCAATAGGATCCATTATAACAAGTCGCACACTCATATTCCAAAAATACAGAAAGAAATAAATTCCACGATCGAACTACCAAAATAGAATAGGGATGGGCTAAAAAAATCCGAGATCCAAACGCTTCGCTTTGTATTGAAAAACGAGGACTTCACTATTCTTGTAAATTAAATCTTGTAAATGAAATCTAATTCATTGAAATTCCATCCAATAAAACAGAAGAATTATAAATCTCCAAAATAATAGATAAGAATATCGCAAATAAAGCCATTGCGACACCCATCAAAGGAGTAGTCCCCCATCCCGGAGCTACTTTACCATATTCCGAATTCAACGGTTTCAATAAAGTCCCTACAAAAGTTCGTCTTGGACCAGACTTAGAACTGCCCTCAATGCTTTGTGTAGCCATAAGTACTATTTTGATTTTATTTTGTATTAATTAAGATCTGTTGACTTTGTATAGCATTCTGTTGTAAATAAATTAGCATAGATCCATCGCGGTCTTGTCTTGAAATAGATAATAATGGAAACAGCAACCCTAGTCGCCATCTCTATATCTGGTTTACTTGTAAGTTTTACGGGGTATGCCTTATATACTGCTTTTGGGCAACCCTCTCAACAACTAAGGGATCCCTTCGAAGAACACGGGGACTAGTTGAAGGAAAGAGCTTCCTAAGATTTGGAAGCTCTTTCCTTCAACTAAGATAATGAAAAATAACTAAGATGATGAAAAATCATTTCATCTTTTTAGTTGGAACTTTAGGCGGTTCTCGAAAAAAGATAGCGAAAAAAATTATTCCTAAAGTCGAAACTAAGAGAAATGTATAAACCAATGCTTCCATAGATTCGATTGTGGTTTACAATTATAACTTCCATACCTGTTTATTTTGGATCACCCTCCATCTAAAAAAAAAAAAAAGAGCAAGATTCAAAGAAAGGGTGGCAATTCAAATTAAAATATCGTCGGTACCTTCTTTCAAATAAAAAAAAAATAGAGGAGAGGTGAAAAGTAAGAGATCAATGGTGTATCAAACTACTTGTCTTCTTGTAGTTGGATCCCCCAGTTTCTGGAATGCTCCAAATTCAACTTGAGCGTCTAAATCTGGATCAATCCCAGCAAAAACATCTCTGAACAAAGTTCGAGCACCATGCCAGATGTGTCCGAAGAAGAAGAGCAGAGCAAATGAAGCATGCCCAAAAGTAAACCAACCCCTTGGACTGCTCCTAAAAACACCATCGGATTTCAAAGTAGCACGATCTAATTCAAAAATTTCACCCAATTGAGCGCGTCTAGCATATTTTTTCACAGTGGCAGGATCGTTATAACTGACCCCATTTAGTTCGCCACCATAGAACTCAACAGTTACACCTACTTGTTCGACACTATACTTCGACTCTGCCCTTCGAAAAGGAACATCAGCTCGAACAATTCCGTCTCCGTCTACCAAAACAACCGGAAATGTTTCAAAAAAAGTAGGCATGCGGCGTACAAAAAGTTCACGCCCTTCTTTATCTCTAAAGATAGGATGTCCTAACCACCCAACAGCTATCCCGTCCCCATTGTCCATTGAGCCTGCTCTGAACAATCCTCCCTTTGCCGGATTATTGCCGATGTAATCATAAAAAGCTAATTTTTCAGGAATTTTAGACCAAGCTTCAGATAAACTTTGATTTTCGGCTAGCCCAGCACCAACTCTTCGATATATTTCTTGCTGGAAGTATCCTTGATCCCATTGATAACGAGTCGGACCAAATAATTCAATCGGGGTAGTTGCTGAACCATACCACATAGTTCCAGCAACAACAAAAGCTGCAAAAAAGACAGCAGCGATACTACTGGAAAGGACGGTTTCAATATTTCCCATACGTAATCCTTTGTATAGACGTTGAGGCGGACGGACACTAAGATGGAATAGGCCCGCTAATATGCCTAATGTCCCTGCTGCAATATGATGAGAGGCTATTCCGCCCGGAACAAAAGGATCAAAACCTTCCACACCCCATGCCGGACTTACAGATTGTACCCTTCCGGTAAGTCCATAAGGGTCGGACACCCATATTCCAGGACCGTACAATCCGGTCACATGAAAAGCGCCAAACCCAAAACAGGCCACCCCCGAGAGAAATAAATGAATTCCAAAGATCTTGGGCAAGTCCAAAGAAGGTTTTCCCGTACGTTCATCACAAAATATTTCTAGATCCCAATACACCCAATGCCAGATAGCTGCCAAGAAGCACAAGCCAGAAAACACAATATGAGCTCCAGCCACACCTTCATAACTCCAAATACCCGGATTCGTTACGGTTCCTCCAGTGATACTCCAACCGCCCCATGAATTGGTTATCCCTAAACGAGTCATGAAAGGTATAACGAACATGCCTTGTCTCCACATTGGGTCGAGAACAGGATCGGAGGGATCAAAAACTGCTAATTCATATAGAGCCATCGAGCCGGCCCAACCAGCAACCAAAGCTGTATGCATTATATGGACAGACAGCAAACGACCGGGATCATTCAATACAACAGTATGAACACGATACCAAGGCAAACCCATGGAAATACCCCTTTATCAACGAAAAATAGACACTATGTAACTTTATTGCACTGAAAAAACTATGTTATATATTTCCACTTTTCAGTGGATTATCTCGGGGAAAGGATTACTATTTTTATTTTAGTAATATTTTAGTAATAATGTAAGAATTCGGTTTGTAAGAAACAAGGGAAGCAGATCTATTCTATACCCGATAAGTAACAATATGCAATGGCAGGGTTGGCCATCTATCTTTATCTATGAGCGAATGCATACATATTTGTTCATCATTCAAAGGGCCTAATCATATTTGTAAGAATTTGACTTTTTAAGTTTGTCTCCCTTTACTTTATTTAAGATTTAGTTTTTTTATGAACTTATCGAATCTAAACATAAAATATGATAAAGCCCAATCTTATTAACACTTTATGAAAAAAAAATTCATTGTTACGCTTTCACATCAAAGTTATGAATTAGAGTATTTCATTTTTTTTTTCATTAAATGCCTATTGGTGTTCCAAAAGTTCCTTTTAGAAATCCTGGAGAGGACGATTCAATTTGGATTGACATATAGTGCGACTTGTCAGATATATTGGGTCATATGGGATTTTCCCGTTCTCCCCCCCGATCGGGATATACTCTGTTTCGCCCAAGAAAGATTGATTAAATCTAAATCATCAAAAATTGGGAGCGTGAAATAAAATTAAGTGCAATTGCTTTCCTTTTTTGGGTATACAGATTAATATTATCCAATTTAGAATAATTTATGGTTGGCTTGCTTGTTTGGACCAATAAAATGAAGTATCCAGGCTTCGTTTAGAAAAAACCAATCAGTAAAGTAATATATCGAGCATTACTACTTGTATCCTATTCTATTTAATTTCGAATTTATTGAATTTCGAATTTATAAGTAGATAAGTTAATAAGTTATTAAGTATATAAGTAGAAGTAATATCAAATTGATAATCATAATCAATGGAATAATATGATGAATACATTAAATATTCGGCGTAAAGCATGAAATGAAAAAAAAGTGTAGCAAAAGGGTGTGGTATGGGGGCATTTGCCTTGCCCTATATGTGCAAATCAAAATCGGGCGGATCTTTACTCGGAGTAGAGCGCAAACCTAAAAGAATTGAATAAGACCCCTCGGGAACAAGAAAATGGCATCACGATTTGAATTGGATCACGATGAAAAATACATCAATGATGAAGTTAGTTTGATAAGTTTAATGAATTCTTTTTTAGATGTAAACACATCAAAACTCATCTTTCTTGAAAAATGGAAGAAAAGCCCTCCGTTAGAATAGAAGTTAGACAGAACTCACTAGCAAAAAAAGGGGGGGGGCTGGAATCTACACATTGATTCTTTTTTTTTTTTCGCGATTTATTTGGTGAACCGTATGCATCAAAAGGTGCATGTACGGTTTATAGGGGGTAGTTTTTTATCCTAATCAATCGACTTTATCGAGAAAGATTACTGTTTTTAGGTCAAGATGTTGATAGCGAGATTTCGAATCAACTTATCGGTCTTATGGTATATCTCAGTATAGAGAGTGAGACCAAAGATTTGTATTTATTTATAAACTCTCCCGGCGGATGGGTAATACCCGGAATAGCTATTTATGATACTATGCAATTCGTGCGACCGGATGTACAGACAGTATGCATGGGATTAGCCGCTTCAATGGGATCTTTTATCCTGGTCGGAGGACAAATTACCAAACGTCTAGCATTCCCTCACGCTCGGCGCCAATGGGTTTTTATTTGAAAGAAAACTATGCCTTCGCCGTCTGAACTATGAATATTAAGTAATAATAGCATGGCATTTCGAATTCGATATAAGAAATTTTTTTTTCTTGTTTTTTAAAACGGTAGATTATGTATCGAAAGATTAGTATGAGATATAGGGATACTTACGATTTTATCTTATCTATCGGGATCTATTTCAGCGTCACAAACTTTTTTGTTTTCACGCCCGGGGACTCTTAACACATTTATGTTATGAAAGAGTACGAAAAAAAAAATTATATTCTTTTTTTATTTGCATTTGAAAAAAGAAACTTTGGGATTGCTAAATCGCCCATGAAATAAAGCAACGGAACCACCATAGTATTTTTTTAACTCCTAAAAAAAAGAAGGGCGGTTATTGTATTATTTACCGATCTAGGCATGAGAAATGAAATATTCTCTGTTTTTATTCAATGAAAGGTAAAAGTCAATTCTATTGTGGAGCCGTATGCAATGCGCAAACAATGCCTGTACGGTTGTTCAATTTTATCTTTTTTTTTCTTATTATTCGTTATCTCTTCTCTTTCTCGTCACCGTATCAGCCGAGATAGAGTAACCATCGATTATCTTATATCCTCAGGGTAATGATTCATCAACCTATTGCTGGTTTTTATGAAGCACAAGCAAGAGAATTTGTCCTGGAAGCGGAAGAACTACTGAAACTTCGCGAAATCCTGACAAGGGTTTATGCACAAAGAACGGGTAAACCCTTATGGGTTGTATCCGAAGACATGGAACGAGATGTTTTTATGTCAGCCACAGAAGCCAAAGCTTATGGAATTGTTGATCTTGTAGCAGTTGCCTAAAAAATAGCAGGAATTTTATGCAATCGCAGTTTGCGATTTTATTTATTATTTTTATTCTTTTCTTTTTTTAACTATTAATATAGAAAATTAATATAGAATAATATAGAAAATTAATATAGAAAAGAAATAACTCATAATCGTCCGGTTAGGATCGATCTAAACCAGCCCATTATGCATACGATTCAACATGCCAACTATTAAACAACTTATTAGAAACACAAGACAGCCAATCAGAAATGTCACCAAATCCCCCGCACTTGGGGGATGCCCTCAGCGCCGAGGAACATGTACTCGGGTGTATGTGCGACTCGTTCAGATCATGGGTTCGGATAAGATAAAATAAAGGAAACCATTTTTCCGCTATCCGTGAGCAGTACGGATGAATAGGATAGAATAGAAGAAAGCCCCTCGCTATCTAAAAAAAACATTTATCCCTCTCTTGTGTATCAAATTTATGGTTTCCATTGGTGCATTAATCACCTCAATTTTCAATTTAAAATGAGAAAGAATTCCCATTGGTAGCAAATGATTAGTCGTTAAGCAGGGGAAATCTTATTTAAATTTAAACTTATTTAAATTTAAATTAAAATAAAAAAAAAAGGCCGAAAGTTATGCCCCTACTCTTGCAAGAACGGACTAACAGGGTCAGCCAATCCGCCAATTTTCATAATTAAATACCGTTACTGTATAGATAGATCTCGTTGTGAAAGAACTATTACTGGAGAATTCATGAGTAGAGCTAAAAAGTATGAACTGTACAAGTTAGCAATAGCATTGATTAAATGATTAAATGAGGAAAGGGGCTCCGGTGTATAGAGCAGACCTCACCGTTTAAGAAATAACCATAGAAACGATGGAACCCACTAATTTTTTAGCTATTTCTAGTTATTACTTTTTTATTCGGTTTTTGTTTGATACCCAATATCAATACAATTTTTTTTTTCTTTCTCTTTTTCTAGGCGAAAAACCTAGAAAAAAAAAGAACAAATCGTGGTTGGGAAGGTTATAGTAGCAAAAGCCGTTGGAATTATTATTTTATACATTGGCAGAATCCGTTTTGTTAATATAGAAGGGGGAAAACGAATAACTGAAAGAAAAGAAATTTATTAGTTATTCATCAAAGTTTCGTTTATTCAATGACCAGAATTAGACGAGGATATATAGCGCGGAGGCGTAGAACAAAAATTCGTTTATTCACATCAAGTTTTCGAGGGGCGCATTCAAGACTTACTCGAACTATTATTCAACAAAAAAGAAGAGCTTTGGTTTCGGCCCATCGGGATAGAGATAAGCACAAAAGAAATTTTCGTCGTTTATGGGTCACTCGGATAAATGCAGTAATTCGCGAAAGCGCGGTATCCTATAGTTATAGTAGATTCATAAACAATCTGTCCAAGAGACAGTTGCTTCTTAATCGTAAAATACTTGCGCAACTAGCTATATTAAATAGGAATTGTCTTTATATGATTTCGACTGACATTAGAAAATAAGGAAAGTGGAAGGGGTACGTCGGGATGTTTTACATACACGTTATTTCCGGGAGAATGAATTCCGAGAAGGTAGAATAGAAATTAATATGATAAAATAAGAGAATATGATCAGGTAGCCAAACTGAGTAAAAACTTGAATTTAGATAAAAAAAACGATTTTTTTTTTCCAATTCGTTTTTTTCTTACAAGACGACGACAATCAAATCTAGATTTTCAGATTTTTCGAACAAAATATCAATTTAATTTGAGCTCGGATTCGAATTTTGATTTTGATTCAATTGAGGAGTAACCCTATTTTTTTCTAGTTCTAAGACCAGAAGTGCGAGCGGCCGATTCGTTTTTTTTCAAAATGTTTTTCATTATTAAGAAAAGGTAACAAAGATAAAATACGGGCTTGCTTTATAGCAATAGTAATTAATCGTTGTTGTTTTAAAGTTAATCTATTTACCCGCCTAGATAATATTTTTCCTTGTTCACTAATAAATCGAGTAATTAAACTTATATTTCTATAATCAATTCGATCCCCCGATTGGATCGGGGGCAAACGCCTACGAAGGGGTCGCTTGGACTTAAAAAAAAGTCGCTTGGATTTATCCATGGTTTGTTTAGTCCTTATTTTGAAAATCCTATTTCTTTTACTTGATCGGATCAAAAATGATAATGATTTAGAATTAAAAGAAATAGGATTTTCCTTCTTTCTTGTTTATATTTCAATATAGAATTTACAATATTGAAATTATTTACAATATTCTATTTATTAAAATTGTATATACAATTTTATAAATAGATTTTATCTTCCCATATTATATCCTAATAGGATATTTTTTGTTAATATATCATTTTTCATCTTCCCTGTAAAGCTGCTATCGTTTCCGTCTATTTCTTTATCTCCCCATGAATTGTATGCTTGGAACAATAGGGACAGAATTTTCTCAATTCCAATCGATTAGGCGTATTGTGTCGATTCTTTTGAGTACTATATCTGGAAATGCCTCTTGGTTTCTTATTAACATTGTTTCGAACACAACCGGTACATTCCAAAATAATTCTTACTCGGACATCTTTACCCTTGGCCATGAGCCCCTCCCTCACCTTGATTTTTTATTTACTCAACGCTTCGATTTTCCGATCTGAAGAGAAGAAGAGCGGAATAAAAAAAAATCGAAGTTGCTAGCTCGAAATCAAATCCAGAAATCAAATTATAAAAAATTTCATTGCAACCCAATATCCTAATAAAAAAAAAGTAATAAAATAATAAGTAATACAATGCTTTGAAAATATATTTCAATTAGAAGTTTAGTACAGTATTTCATTTAAACATCGTATATGATACTCTCGCCCTAGCTACATTTTTATTTCCGTTTTCTTAATTGACGTTAATTTACTTGAAAACGGGGCCCGCGCTCTGAATTTTGCTGCGGTTGAATAAACTTTCTTTTATTCTATATTTTCTTTTTTTTTTGTTTTTTATAAATAAAAAAAAAATATAGAATAATTTTTATAAAAATAAAGAAGAGGAGGTAGCAGTCACAGATATTTAATTGTATCTCTAATCTTCTTCACACCCCCCATTATTGTTATGTTAATAAAATAACTAGAATGAAAAAAACGGGAATGTCAACGCATCCGGGAAAAAGCGATTGATCTCTATCAATAGACCGGCTAAAGCCCCGAACCATAGAGTACTTATTACCGGGGCTACAGATAGATATGTTTTTAGATCTCGCATTTTAAATCCTCCTTATTGTAATAATTTATTGTAATAATTGTAATATAATTGTAATAAATAATATTTATTGTAATACCTAATGGTAATACATATATGATCAGATCGGATATATAGTTAAATAAAAAAAGATCAGATGTATATATAAAAAAAAGCCACTTGCGTTTGGTTTGTACACAGAATCCAGAATTCAAATTGAAATGTACAACGCTTTGATAGATAAGATTTTCCTTTTCTTAAAAGAACAAAATATATATCTTTTTTCCTATTTTATTTTTTCATATACCATAGAATATCATATAATAAAAAAAAAGTTTATTATTATATGATAAAAAAATGATATGAGATCAAAAAAAAAGACGAAATAGAAAGATCGAAATAGCAAGATAATATGTATATCAATGAAGAAAATAAAATAAGTATATAGAAAAGAAGGCAGGAATTCTCTACAATGACATTGTAATCCAATTGAATTGAAATGAAAGGGATGTAGCGCAGCTTGGTAGCGCGTTTGTTTTGGGTACAAAATGTCACGGGTTCAAATCCTGTCATCCCTACCTATCACTTCGCCCCAGAGCCATAACGAGGGTCCATTGAAATCAATAAAAATTGGACATGACATACCTACTCTTTCATTTCTATTTTATATCATATTATATATCATCCTACAGCCCTTCAACATGTATTGTAGTTAAAAAAAATAAAGACTTTTTTTCCTTACAGTCTTTTTTTTTTTGTAATTTCGTGGTAAGAAAGCGCTCTTAGTTCAGCTCGGTAGAACGTGGGTCTCCAAAACCCAATGTCGTAGGTTCAAGTCCTACAGAGCGTGATTCCGTTCTTGTTTTTTTAGGTCGAAATTTTTACGTAAAAAATGGAATAGCAATCTGAATTTGACCTCCCCCTTTCTTGAATCCGAAGGAGGTCAGAAAAGCAAGGTATTAATTAATCAAAGGTCCAACTGATCACCACGTCTGTATTGTAAATATGCAGTTACAAATAATCCAGCCAAAGTAATAGGAATTAGACCTAAAACGATTCCAAATAGAAAAACTTCAATCATTTCAATTTCTTTGATTCAATTTCTTTGAAAGGGAAAGGGAGAGGTAATATTTATTTTTAAATATTAATCCATATTGCACATAAATTTCAATAA